TGTTATACTTTCTTTTTTATTTGTTTCGAGAAATTGAAATTTTGCTCAGAATAATGATCTAGATTCATGTTATGGTCTTTAAATTAAAATTGTTAAAGTATAAAGAGAAAAAAGTATAAAGAAAAAAAGCAAACTCTTTCGATTTGGAAATAAGAAAAATTGACTAGCAATTCGTGTCGTTCTCACTAAAAAAAAATCCATATTCATGTGAAATGAATATATCACTTGCGTCTCTGTTACAACGCAAAAATTCGAATTAGAAATGCTTCGACTTTGAGTCAAAGCATAAAAAAGCATAGATACTGTATACTTTCGTTCACTGGGATTGTAGTTCAATTGGTTAGAGCACCGCCCTGTCAAGGCGGAAGTTGCGGGTTCGAGCCCCGTCAGTCCCGACGGATCCAATAATCAATAAATAGATCAACGCATCTTTCCACTTTTTGGAAAAGAATACCAATAGAATTTCACTTTCAATAGGAAGTCTTCGGATGATTCTTAGGTCTTTTTTTCTTTTTGAGTTTTTTTTTCTCATTTTCAAACAAATAGAAAAATTTCCATTACTTGAACTAGAACTAATTCCTAAAACAGATATGTGGCTTAGTACTAGAAAAATTTTTGATTGGAATAATAAAAGATAATATAGTAGGTCTGGTTTTTCAATTTCTCGCGCCTATCTAATGGAATAGAATTCCGTATGTTTCTCGGGAGTACATGTATAAATGGAATTTTTTTCTTGTACAACACCCAATTTTTTATTAAAATTACCTTGACAAAATACTTTTCAGATTGATCCCGTTTCCTTCTATTTTTTTTGGGGGGGTTTATAACCGGTGGAAGTGGAAACGGAAAAGGGAAACTTCATTAGATGATTAATTGTACGTCAGGTTCTGGAAAAAAGAGTAAAAAAGAATGATAACTTAAGGGAATTCTTGATTAGCTAACAAATTCCATTTTTCTTTTTTTGGATTCAGTATGGATAAAAGATCTTCCTATGGTATACTATTCAATTCGCGACGGCGAATTGATATGATAGCTCAGATATTGTTATTCCTGATATTAATCTGATTCAATATCATCAACAGATAAAATTTGGATCATCTCTATGGGATTAAATCCCGAGTTAATGGTACGTAAAAAAACGATAAGATTATGGAAGTAAATATTCTCGCATTTATTGCTACTGCACTATTCATTCTAGTTCCTACTGCTTTTTTACTTATTATCTATGTAAAAACGGTTAGCCAGAATGATTAATTTGAATGAAACTTGATTTCGTAGTTCTTTGACGGATTCCAATTGCGTTTCTTAATTGAAACGAGCAGGCCCGAATCAACAATATTCGATGAGAGCTGATGGTATGGTAGAAAGATTCATATGAATCTTTCTACCATACTATCAATTAGATTAGTCTTTTTTCGTGTAAGACGCTGTACTAGAAACTATAATTATGATAAAGATACAAACTTAATTTACTATCCATCAATCCACCACAGGAATCTTCGTATATGTTTTGTATATAGCAACCCCAACTCGATTTTTCCTACATCTATTTTCTCTTTTTTTGTATTGATTCTGATCAATCCGAAAGACTCGAAAGGCAACTCTTACGTTTAGTTTATAGCTTGGATTTTTCGATTTCGGATTCTTTCAAATAAAACCCCAGTACCCGCCGAAAGAATCAAAGAAAAAAAGAAAAGTAAAGTTTGGTATATATTAAGAAAAAACCAAATTAGTCATCTTTTTTTATCATTGCCAACCCAAGAAGGAAAGTAATTGAATTGATTGGCTGGTGGATAGATGCTCGAAAGAGTTCGATGGTATAAAAACTTCTTTGAATTTGGAAATGAAATATTGAAACAAAAGGGATCCGCTGTTCCTCATTATACTTATAAAATTTATCTAATTGAATTTTGATAAGAGTCCGTTCGTGGAAATTTAAGAAAAATTCAATTAGATAAATTTCCTATCGTCTATATTTCCTTTCGAAATATAAACGCGGGAATTATTGAAATCTCTTTTTTATTGACATTATTATCTTTAAAAACACTTTGTGAAGCGATCGATAAAACAAATGATACAGTTTTATTCCTCACGAAACTCAATTCGTATTTCTAGAGTCCACTTCTTCCCCATACTACAAGTGAAAGAGAAAATGTAAAGACTACCATTAAAGCAGCCCAAGCGAGACTTACAATATCCATGTGAATTATGTCCCCTATTTCTATGAATATGAAGGAATTTTTCCATTATTGTTTACTAATAATAGTGAAATCCCTGGTACAGAGTCAAAAAATTTTGGGACTATTCATTTAATGAATTGAACTAATCCAATAAATCCAATACCCGAAGACTCAGCTCAGAGACTCTTTTGAGTTTGTATACAAACTATACTATATTACGCTTTTTTTTATCCACCACAATTCGAAATTGGTTCGATATTCCCTCCCGACGGCTTCAAGGCCCAGTCAGTAATCACGCCAATAGGGCTGGAAGAGAATGGGGAGTTTTCGACAGCCCTTCGACTACTTACTAAAAGTCAAATCTTTTCTTGAATCCTAGACACAAAAATTTACAGAACTTTCGTTTTTGAGAACCCCACAAGCACGTACCAAGATACTCCTTCCCCTCAGCTGGCGAAGAATTTGGGGAGTTATCGGTTATAGCAGTTGATAGGGGAGTTCGAGTCTTTTGTTAATTAGAATCAGGCGACACCCGGATTTGAACTGGGGAACAAGGATTTGCAGTCCTCCGCCTTACCACTCGGCCATGCCGCCAAAACGATACAAAATAGACTATACTTAAAAAGTCCCTTTTGGGGGTAGATTACTGCACTTCGTTTTTTATTTATTGGACTTGCATTTTTAATCTCTTTTCCTTGGTTGCCCTCCCACTACTTACTAAATACTTTCTAAAAGCAAAATCTTTCTTTTTTTTTTGTTTTGATTCGATCCAGACCAAAAACTGTGGACTTTCAGTCAAAATTCATGATAAACACGATAAATTGGAACCATTAACTATTGGCTTGACTGCAGTTTCATGAACGATTCGTAAATTTTGATTTCAAATTATGTTTCCCTAATGACATAAGAAAATCCAAAGGATAACTAATTAGTATTGCATCTTTTCAAGAAAAAATGGAAAAATCTTTAGTTCCGTTTTTCTTTTTCTCAATTGCAATTATAACAAGAATTATGAGTATATGTAAACCCCGGAACCAGACCAAAAATTACACAGACGACAGTCAAGTATCTTATATATGATATATAGATATCTGCGCGTGGTTAAATTGACTATTTTTAATAGAATAAACCTAACCCGCTTTACAATACAACGATATTTTAGTAATTCTACAAATAGAGTACTAAATAGGTAAAACTATCTCTTTTCTACGCAAATCCCGTTTGTAACAATACAAAAGGGCCAAAAAGATTGGTTAAATAAATGAACTCTTTAGTATTTCTGATTATTATGTCTTTCTCTCGGCGAGGGGATCAAATCCTGCATCTGTTTCATTTTTGATATCCAATCGGGTTGGAATATGTAATATCATAATAATGGTAGAAATGGAACTGATATTCTATACTAAAATTCAATTTTATAAATTGAATAAATCTAATTAAGTAGAAGAATTCCTTTTATTAAGAATGTTTTATCAATTCCTTTCCTTTTGCATTTGTTGCATTTTCAAATAAAATTTGCGTAGAAACTGTTCTGTATTCCCCCATATTTAATCCATTCCATATATGTTCCTATATGAATATATATATATAGTTTTTGTGTCAAATTTTATGTGATTTAGTAAACAGAATATAAATTCCATCAGAGATAGATCGATCTATATGATTCAACGAAGAATGAACCAAAGATGGGATTTTTCAATAAACGGGGAATTGCGTGCAAATGCTACGGGATGGAAATGGGGGAATGTCTACAATCCCTGGGTTTAATCAGATACAATTTGAAGGATTTTGGAAATTCATTCATCAGGGTTTAACGGAAGAACTTTATAAGTTTCCAAAAATGGAAGATACAGACCAAGAAATTGAATTTCAATTATTTGTGGAAACATATCAATTAGCAGAGCCCGTGATAAACGAAAAAGATGCTGTGTATAAATCACTTACATATTCTTCGGAATTATATGTGTCCGCAGGATTAATTTGGAAAACCAGCAGGGCGATGCAAGAACAAACAATTTTGATTGGAAATATTCCTCTCATGAATTCCCTGGGAACTTTTATAGTAAATGGAATATACAGAATTGTGATCAATCAAATATTGCAAAGCCCGGGTATTTATTACCGATCCGAATTGGATCATAACGGAATTCCGGTCTATACCGGCACCATAATATCAGATTGGGGAGGAAGATCAGAATTCGAGATTGATAGAAAGGCAAGGATATGGGCCCGGGTGAGTAGGAAACAGAAAATATCTATTTTAGTTCTATCATCAGCTATGGGGTCGAATCTCAGAGAAATTCTGGATAATGTTTTCTACCCGGAAATTTTCTTATCTTTTCTGAATGATAAGGAGAAAAAAAAAATTGGGTCAAAAGAAAATGCTATTTTGGAGTTTTATCAACAATTTGCTTGTGTGGGGGGGGATCCGGTATTTTCGGAATCCTTATGTAAGGATTTACAAAAAAAATTCTTTCAACAACGATGCGAATTAGGAAGGATTGGTCGACGAAATATGAACCGACGACTGAACCTGGATATACCCGAAACCAATACGTTTTTGTTACCGCGGGATATATTGGCAGCTGCGGATCATTTGATTGGAATGAAATTTGGAATGGGTACACTTGATGATATGAATCATTTGAAACATAAACGTATTCGGTCTGTCGCGGATCTCTTACAAGATCAATTCGGATTAGCTCTAGTTCGTTTAGAAAACGTGGTTCGAGGAACTATATGTGGAGCAATTCGGCATAAATTAATACCGACTCCTCAGAATTTGGTAACTTCAACCCCATTAACAACAACTTTTGAATC